TAGATCTAGAAATTCATTTCGTACAACTGAACCTTTTCAAACTGTTTCTTTTTCAGAACCAAAAATATTTGTGCCAAAATCACAGATGCCAAGAATAACAGAAGGCCTTGGACTCGTAATGGATCTTGAAGCACTATTTCTACGTCTCCCTGACCAAACCCTCCTACATTTGGATTACTTGTTAATGGTTGATCAAGCTTGATGGATTCACCTTCTGAAACAAGAAGTTCTGGTCCTGGAGGTATAATATCAACCACTTGACGTCCTTCTGATGCATCAACTATGGTTATTTCATATCCCCCCTTTTCTTTACGTGCTATTCTGCTTACTATACCAGCTGATGTAGCATTATAAACTGTATTGTTACTCTTACTACCATCAGGATAAATCTGACCCCTTCCTCTGTTCCCACCTACATATATGGGATATTTTAAGAAGTGAACGTCTTTTTTCGTAGCAGGGTCGGGGGAAAGAATAGGAAAGACGATTTCACTATATTTCTGACCGGGAACAGGACCTATCACAAGAATATTTCTTTTATTAGGACGATAACACTGAAAAGAAAGATTGCCCATCTTTTCTTTCATTTCGGGAGAAATACGATCGGGGGGGGCTAATTCGAATCCCTCGGGTAAAATAAGAACAGCTCCTACATTCAAAGCTCCCTTTTTACCATTAGCAAGAACTTGTTTCAGTTGCATATCATAAGGAATTCGAACAACTGCTTCAAATACAGTATCAGGAAGTACGGCTTGCGGAACTTCAATATCCACGGGCTTATTAGCTAAATGGCAATTGGCACATACAATTCGCCCAGTTGCTTCTCGTGGATTTTCATAACCCTGCTGCGCAAAAATGGGATATGCATTTGAAATAGATGCTCGAGTTATTACATATATCATGATCGATACATAAATGGATCGAGTCATCTGTTCTTTTACCCAAGAAAAAGTCTTTCTATTTTGCATGGTCCAATCATTGATCCCCGGAATTTCTACAATAAATTTGATAGGTAGTTAGTAGAATTCCCTATCCACGAGTTTGCCATTGTATTGATTGTACTGAAAGAATTGTACTGGTGGAATATAGTATGAATACCTTGAATTGAAAAGGTAGAAGTATAAAGAATAAGTAAGATTAAAAATGATTTCTTTATACACGAAGAAAGATTCTGATTTGATTGATATCAAAAGATCTAATGAATTATTCATTCATTCATTGAATGATAAATTACTACAAGCGAAGGAGATACACGATTTAAAAAATGGAAGATCCAATATTTCACAATTGTATCTAGAATCACTGGAAAAGTGGAAACAAGACCAGATATAATCTGGTCATTCTGAGCCAATCCAAAATCGTTGTAGATCGAACCAATCATTAGTTCCCAACCATGGGTCGAGTGAAATCCGATCCATAAATCAGTAACTAAAAGAATCGAAAAAGCTTTGATTGTATCACTTAAGTTATAGAGAAATTCCTGAATCCAAGAATTTAGAATGAAAAGTTCTTCATTACCCAGAACAAAATAACCACTTAGAATAGCGAAACAGATTAGATTTGTAGAGAAATGCAAAATGATATGGAAATGAGATTCATTGTGTCTTTGGACCAATTGTATTGTTTCCTTGTGCATTCCTATACGAAGGCTTTGCATATGTGTCTCCGAGTACTCCTTTATCATCTCGTCCAACAGGAATAGTTCTTCTAATTCCATAAATTTTTCTAGAACATTTTTCTCTTGAATATCATTCAAAAGGATTTCGGATTGCCTGGTATTCCACCAATGAATAACCCAAGTTTCTAGACATTTCTTAAATGAGAGAGAAACCCACCAGGGCAAAAAGAGTATAGACACAAGATATGGGAGGGAAGCCAATGCTTTCTTTTTTTTCATTCTGTATCTGTGATGTGAATTGTTAATGAACCTGTTTCATTCGTCGATTCTATCTGAAATTTATATGAAGCACGAGTTATATAACAAGAGCCTATAACTCTAACAAGAATAAGGTATCGAACCTATGGATCTTTTCCTATTTTTTTTTGTGTAAGAATTGACTCTTTGGATCTAGAATAATCTAGAATAGAACATAGAAGAAGGCCCTTTTCGAATGAAAAAAAAAGAAGTAAATATTCTTTCTATATTCCAGAGATCCCGATTAGGCAAATTGTAACCGATTTCCTCTTCATTTATTCCTTTCCATGAAGACTCGAAAACCCATTTGAACTAACGAATAGAATTTGGATTTAAAGACGAACCCTACCGGATCCTTTCATTCTTTTATTTCTATTTCGAATTCGAAAGATTTCACTGTCTAACCGCAGCGCGGGGATAGGGTATCAATTCAAAGGCCTAAAAAGAGGAATTCTATTTTACGAAAACAAAAGACATGTTAGGATATTTGATGAATCTATACTTATTAGACCTTTTCCTAGTATAAAGAGTAAAGCTGGACGCCATGTGTATGCGTATAAAAAATAGTTTTTGTGTACAAATAGTTTCTATTCTCCTTAATAGATTTTAAAATCTATTTTATTTGATTAGTTATATTAGATTTTATTAATATTGTTCCATATACTCCCTCCTGCTTTTGAGATGTATTAAGTTCCTTCTCTCATGCTGAGATTGATTCTTCAGTTCATTTCAAAATACTTCAATGGGTACGCGCAAGAAATAGGCCAATTCGGCAGCTTTTTGTTCAATTTCTCGTGGAGTCAAATTCTCATCAGTACGGGTCAAGGGAATGGCTCCTTGGCCCCTTATTTCCATATAAAGGACACGACGAGGAAAAAGACCCTCTCTCACCTCCATTCTGATTGATTGGATATCTTTCAGAAAGAAACGAAGGAAGATGCGACGATTTCTTCCAGGAAATCCCCAACGAAAAAGGGACATTATCCCTTCTTTTCTATCGAATCGGTCATAACCACTACCTACATTCCATGAAATTGTGCACCACAAATAAGAACTAATGAATAGACCTGCGATCCCATAGAAAGACATCACGATCCCTTGTGGGAAAAAAGGAATTTGCTGAGACGGAAATACGGATATCAGATTTTTACCAAGATAACTGGAAGTTCCAACCACTAAGAATCCTAGTGAACCTAAAAAAAGGATAAAGGCCCAGCAAAAATTACTTGTTTTTCGAGACCCCGTTATAAGTTCTATCCATATAAGTTCTGATCGCCAGTTCATACTATACTAGATCCAGTTGCATTCGATTGGAATTGAGAGAATAACCCAAATGGATTTGACTCGACTTTATTGCTTGATCCCGAAGTAACTTTCATCAACTAGCAGCATTCCGACGGGAACCATTAGGAATAATTGGTTAGATACATTGAGTTTCTATTTCAAATATTTTTCAAAAAAGATTTGCTGATCATTTTGAATTTAATCATTTAATTTCTTAAGCTATAACCGCATATACATGCATTAATGCGTATATTATGCATCGGCATACATAACAAAACAACTCTTCCATTTGTTTTCGGAAAGGCCACATATCATATATCCTACCATATTACATTAAAAAAGCATCTGTATGATGATCCAGTGTTGAAAGAAATTGATGAGATTTGGTCCCATCATATTTAGACAATCTTATTTCTTTGGACATAAAGAGATAAAGAAGCCATTGCGATTGCCGGAAAGACTAGGCCCACTAAAGGAACAAAAATAGAGGGAAAGTTCAAATCTATCATAGAATGGGTACCTCGATTTCATATTTGTACCTATTATAATTATAAATTATAATTATAAAGATATCTTATGATAAGTCTATCTATTAGATAGAATATTAAGATAATCTTAATATGAAGTATTTAAGAATCAATAACGAATGTAGAACTAAATGAAGTGTACCTATTCCTCTTTCTACACGAATATGTATGAGAATCCGCTGGATTCTTCTTCTCCCATCCTTATCTTCATCGTCTTTCTATCTTTCCTTTCAAAAAACATTTTTTTTTGAAAGGAAAGATAGAAAGGAGTTTCTTATGAGTTCCCGACTTTAACCAATCTTATCCAACAAACAGGGATTCCTAGTGAAAAACGGGGATTCTCGGTAAATAGAAAGAACCTCTAGATTCTTATTATTTGTTATTTGAATATTTCTATTTGATTTATTTGATTTGAAATTTCTTCTTTTTTACTATTTTCTTTTCATTTTTTCGATATCTTTTTTGAATCTTGATTCAAGGGAAGGAAACCATGTAGCTGAAATAACTCATTCAGAACACCTTTTAAAGGATTACGTGGTACGATTGGGTCGAATAAGCCCTTATGGAATAAATACTCAGCCGCTTGTGAACCGTCGGGTACTGTCTTTTTCAATGTTTGTTCAATTACTCTTTTACCCGCAAACGCAATGTAGGCATTAGGTTCAGCAATAATGATATCTCCCAACATACCAAAACTTGCCGTAACTCCGCCAGTTGTAGGAGATGTAAGGATTGATACATAGAATAATTTTTTCTTTGATTGATAATCATATGAAGCAGAAGATATTTTAGCCATTTGCATCAAGCTCAAACTCCCTTCTTGCATGCGTGCTCCTCCAGAAGCACACACAATAATGACAGGTAGAGATCGATTAGTAGCATACTCGATCAAACGGGTGATTTTCTCACCTACTACGGATCCCATACTACCTCCCATAAACTGAAAATCCATAACTCCAATTGCTATGGGAATACTATTTAGTTGACCTACGCCCGTTTGAACAGCTTCAGTTAAACCCGTTTTTCTTTGATAAAAAGAGATGCGATCTATATAAGGTTCCTCCTCTGAATGAAATTCAATGGGGTCCATAGAGACCATATCTTCATCCATAGGCTCCCAAGTGCCAGGATCAATAAAGAGTTCGATTCTGTCTGAACTACTCATTTTCAAATGATATCCGCAGTGTTCACAAATATTCATTTTTGAACTAAAAAATTTTTTATAATTTAATCCATAACAATTCTCACATTGAACCCATAACTGTTTGTATTTT